TATGTATGTTCCATAAAAAATAAAAAAAGTTTTGATTCTGAATTGTTTTCCAATTACCAGGTCTTTTCTCTTTTTCAAATTGGAAAGGGTTAATAAAAAAAGAAAGATATGCATTAATTTAAACTAACTAAAATCTAATTTTTTCTTCTTACTTATTTTATTATGTGTCTTTCTTAAATACATCAAGGATTCAAATTAATAAGTCACAATTGGTCAAATAATCAAAAAATATCACTAAGTTACTAGTACAAAATATTAGTTATTTACGAAACTTTTTAGGAAGATGTCGAAAATAGAAATTTCAATTATTATTACTCTTACAAAAATTTATATGGATAGAGCACAAATAGAAATAAAACACTAAAAAAAAGATTTAATTTTGATATAAATCATACAATGAACTAAGTTAGCCTAATGAAATAATAACTCCCCTTTTTCTTTATTATTTCATTTATTCAAAATAATTAACTAGTTCATTTTGAAATTGATTAATTGGTTTCTATTTCAATAAAACACGTTTATAGGAAGGAATCTACTATATATACGCCACTTTATTTTCCATTTTCGAAACTAAAACTAAAGAAAAATGACTCAAATATGGTTTATAAAGCTATGTTATATATAATTACTAATTTCATTAGAATTTGTAAATTGCAATTTAGTGTATTTTTTTCTGGATCTTGATCAATTCAAAATTACATGATGACATATCATATATATATTTGATTTTAGTTTGAGGAATGTTTTATTCTAGTTCGAATAATATTTTTTATGGTTTTTTTTACGAGAATGCTATAAAGAAAAAAAATCAAGAATGACATAGTAAAAAACCACTTCTTTTGAACAATAGATGTCTTTCACATCCAATAGAATAGTGAGTAATCTCTTAATTTTCAAATGGCAGTTCCAAAAAAACGTACTTCTATATCAAAAAAACGTATTCGTAAAAATATTTGGAAAAAAAAAGGATATTGGGCGGCTTTAAAAGCCTTTTCGTTGGGTAAATCTCTTTCCACCGGGCAATCAAAAAGCTTTTTTGTGCGACAAACAAATAAGTAATAAAAATTGTGAGAATCTGAATCTACGTGACTCAAAAAGTTGTCGAATTTTATGTAGACTATAAAATGAATGATTTCCATTGTCTATTCTTTTGAACTAATCAATATGAAATTCTTTTTGCATTTTGGTCTTATGATTTGCAGAATGCTCATTTTTTATTATTGAATTCGTAAAAAAAAAATAAAAGACCTTTTTAAGTTCTATCCCCTAGCCGGGGGTAGAACTAGTTAGTTACAATAGGTCCATTTCCGAAGAGGAGAAATTTCATGAAAGGCCGAAGTTAAATAAAAGTGATACTCTAAACTAAAAAAAGAAATCTTCAAATTACTATTCATTTTGATTCATCAATTTTATTCTTTCTTAAAAAAAAATTCTATTGAATTAACTTTTTCAGCCTCGACTATTGAATAGGAATACGCTATTATAAGTTTGAGCAAGCCGCTATGGTGAAATTGGTAGACACGCTGCTCTTAGGAAGCAGTGCTAGAGCATCTCGGTTCGAGTCCGAGTGGCGGCATGCCCTCTTCTAAAAAAAACATAAAATAGATTCGATAATAAATTCAATTACTGATTGTCACTTCGTAATTAAGGGACCCCCTTACTTTTTAAAAAATTTTTATGATATTTTTAACTTTAGAGCATATATTAACTCATATTTCCTTTTCGATTGTTTCAATTGTAATTACAATTCATTTAATAACCTTATTAGTCGATGAAATCGTAAAACTATCTGATTCGTCAAAAAGGGGCATGATCGCGGCTTTTTTCTGTATAACAGGATTATTAGTCATTCGTTGGATTTATTCGGGACATTTTCCATTAAGTAATTTATATGAATCATTAATCTTTCTTTCATGGAGTTTCTCTATTATTCATATTGTTCCGTATTTTAAAAAAAATAAAAATGATTTAAGTACAATAACTGCGCCAAGTGTTCTTTTTACACAAGGATTTGCTACTTCAGGTCTTTTAACTGAAATACATCAATCCGAAATATTAGTACCTGCTCTCCAATCTGAGTGGTTAATAATGCACGTAAGTATGATGGTATTGGGTTATGCAGCTCTTTTATGCGGATCATTATTATCATTAGCACTTTTAGTGATTACATTTCGAAAAGACATAACACTATTTTATAATAAAAATAATGTATTGAATTTCACCAAAAGAAAAAGATTCATTGAAATTCAATATCAATACATGAATAAAACAAACAATTTTTTTGGAAATACTTCTTTTTTTTCTGCTAAAAATTATTACAGGTCCCAGTTGATTCAACAATTGGATCGTTGGGGTTATCGTGTTATTAGTATAGGTTTTATCTTTTTAACCATAGGGATTCTTTCGGGAGCCGTATGGGCTAATGAAGCGTGGGGGTCATATTGGAGTTGGGACCCAAAAGAAATTTGGGCATTTATTACTTGGACCGTATTCGCTATTT